GTTTACTAATTGACGAGCAGCAGCAATTGTTGGAGCAAAACCTAATGAAAAACAAATTGTGTCTAATCTCATTTCTAATAATTGTAATAAGATTAAACCAGTAACACCTTTGCGGCGACGTGCTTCTTTAATATAATGGTATAACTGACTCTCAGTTATTCCATAATTAAATTTTAATTTTTGTTTTTCCTCTAATCGTATACCATACTCAGTTGTTTTCCTTTTACCACCGTCTAAAGTTTTTCCGTGTTGACCAGGTCTCGCAGTTTTCTTTGATGTTTTTTGTGTTAAGCCTGGCAATTGACCCAATCTTCGTGTAATGCGTAATTTTGGTCCGCGATAACGTGACATAAAACTAGTATACCTATAATATCTATGTATTTGATTTTTCTTACTTTTTATTTTTAAATGTTTGAAGTAGGGCGAGTGACCGGACTTGAACCGGCGAATGGCGGAATCACAACCCACTGCCTTAACCACTTGGCCACACCCGCCAAACTATTTACTTATAATACTATACCAAGTTATATTAAATCACGTCTAGGTTATTAATACAATATTATATTTTTAAACATTTTAATATGAAAAAAACAAAAAATTTTTATTTGAATGGTGAGAAATTTTTTAGTGGAGATATTCTTAATTTATCAAATATAATTACTTATTTTGATTATAATTCATCTCTTTTAGTTCTTGAATATAACAATTTTATTTGCCCTAAAGAAAAATGGGATACAATTTTTATTAATGATAATGACAAAATTGAAATAGTTACAATTGTTGGAGGAGGCTAAATAGATTATAAGCACGTGTAAAAAAGAGAGTAAAGTTTTTTTTTATGATTATGGAGCATATGGTTTCTGTAAATTGATCTTATTAACTTTAACGGTTTTTTTCTTATAGTCGCTCCATAATCTTTAGACATTTAATAATAGTAAATGGAGAAAAATCTTTTGATACTAAATATAGATTAAAATTGAATACCAAGTATTCTTTAGAATACGGGACCAAAATTTAATAAAGAAAAGATACTATAAATGTTCATTTGTAAATGGAATTATTCTTTATTTTTTAATTTAAGTATAAATATTCAAAAATATAAAAATTATTTCTTGAAATGTCACTAAACTTTTTTAAATGAAACAATGGGGAAATTTATGCTTTTGTAAAAACTAGACCATTACTTTCTCCATAGCGTTTCATAAAACGCATAAATCTATCCCAAGCCTCAGGACTTTTCATTATATAAATAGATTCAACTGCTTGTGGTTTTCCATTTACAAATCGAGCACTCACATCACGAGTTTCTAAAATCCCTTCTTGATCAATCATATACATACCAGTTATTTCGCCACTTAACGCTAAACTTTTATCTAAAATATTTGCATTTTTAAAACGAAATGTTGCTGTACCTGTACTACCGTCTCGAGAACGCGTTAATCGAATATCAGGTAAAACTTTTTCATCTATCCCTTTTATAAATTGAATATGAGCTATCATCGTTTTTTTTTATTAAATAAATTTTTTTTGCCCTTGATTAATTCTAATCATATATGAACTGTCAAAAAATTTAAAAGAATAGAAGGTAAAATTTTAAAGAAGAGAGTTAAAAAACTGGGGTGGCAGGATTCGAACCTACGAATGGCGGAGTCAAAGTCCACAGCCTTACCACTTGGCGACACCCCAGTAAAGTAATATAGTAATTCAATAAATTAATATTTATTATATAAAATAGATATTTTGATATATTGGGCAAGAAGGGATTCGAACCCCTGACACCGTAGTTCGTAGCCACGTGCTCTAGTCCACTGAGCTACAAGCCCAAACTATATTACTCTTTAATAATACTAGTTAATGTTATTTTTAGTAAAGCTTTTAAACAAAAAAATTTTAACAAAATTAAAAATTTAGCTTGCCGAATTGTTAATTTTTATTTTACAGTTATGAATATACAATTTTTAGATACTTATCAAAATTTAATATTATGGCAAAAAAAATCTTATATCAAGATAATGCTCGACGTGCTTTAGAGCGTGGAATGGAAATAATGGTCGAAGCTGTTTCTGTAACTTTAGGACCAAAAGGACGGAATGTTGTTTTAGAAAAAACTTACGGTTCACCACAAATTGTGAATGATGGGGTAACAATTGCAAAAGAAATTAAATTAGAAGACCATATTGAAAACACTGGTGTTTCTTTAATTCGCCAGGCAGCTGCAAAAACAAATGATGTTGCAGGTGATGGTACTACAACAGCAACTGTTCTTGCTTATGCAATGGTTAAAGAAGGATTAAAAAATGTGGCAGCAGGGGCAAACCCAATTTCAATAAAATTAGGTATGGAAAAAGCTACCCAATATCTAGTTATGCAAATAAATGAATTTGCTCAACCAGTAGAAGATATTCAATCAATTAAACAAGTGGCCTCAATTTCTGCAGGTAATGATGATATTATTGGTGCTTTAATAGCTGATGCATTAGCAAAAGTGGGTAAAGAGGGTGTAATTTCATTAGAAGAAGGTAAAGGTATTATTACTGAATTAGAAATTACAGAAGGTATGAAGTTAGAAAAAGGGTTTATCTCCCCATATTTTATAACTGATACTGAAAAAATGGAAGTCTCTTATGAAAACCCTTATATCTTATTAACTGATAAACGAATTACATTAGTTCAGCAAGATTTATTACCAATTTTAGAACAAATTACTAAGACAAAACGCCCTTTATTAATTATTGCTGAAGATGTTGAAAAAGAAGCATTAGCAACTTTAATTTTAAATAAATTAAGAGGTATTGTAAACGTTGTTGCTATTCGTGCCCCAGGATTTGGAGAATTAAGAAAGTTAATGTTAGAGGATATTGCCGTTTTAACTGGTGGAACTGTTATTACCCAAGATGCTGGTTTAAGCTTGGATAATATTCAAGTAAATTTATTAGGAGAAGCAAGACGAATTATAGTTAATAAAGATACAACAACAATTGTTGGTGATGGGTTAGAAATTGAAAATATTAAAGCGCGTTGTGAACAATTACGTAAACAAGTTAACATCGCGGAAACAGGATATGAGAAAGAAAAATTACAAGATCGAATTGCTAAACTTTCAGGTGGAATTGCTGTTATACGGGTAGGAGCAGTAACCGAGACAGAAATGAAAGATAAAAAATTACGGTTAGAAGATGCTATAAATGCAACGCGCGCTGCGGTAGAAGAAGGAATTGTACCAGGTGGTGGTGCGACATTAGCTCATTTATCAGAAAACTTAGTAACCTGGGCAAAAAATAATTTAAAAGAAGACGAATTAATTGGTGCTCTTATTATTTCACGTGCAATTGTTGCTCCGTTAAAAAGAATTGCAGAAAACGCGGGTATTAATGGACCAGTTATAATTGGTAAAGTCCAAGAACAAGAATTTGAGATAGGATATAATGCTGCAAAAAATATCTTTGGAAATATGTATGATGAAGGTGTTGTAGATCCGGCAAAAGTAACTCGTTCAGGTTTACAAAATGCAACATCAATAGCAAGTATGATTTTAACAACAGAATGTATCATTGTTGATGATATAGAAACAAATAAATAAAATAAAAAATAGGTTATTTTAAAACTGAATTTTAATTTCTACACGATATTGTATACCAACAATATTCTGTAGAAATTAAAATTTTATAATTCTGAAATAAAATTATATTTTGTATATTAAGTTAGTTTTCCTTCTAACAACTTTTGTAATTGTTCTAATGAATCTTTAATAGATTCTGAAGATTCGTTATTATTCGATAATAGTGTGCGAAGGTTTTCTATTGCCGATTGTATTTCTTTTTTCTCATCTTCTGTACAGTTAGGAAGTTCATCATTATTAATTTTTTCTTCTACTGTTTGACAATAATTTGTAGCAGTTAAAATTAAATCAGTTTTTTCTTTTTGCTCTTTGTCTACTGCAGCATATTTTTCAGCTTCTTCTAACATAGTATCAATGTCAGTTTCGGATAAATTAGAACTACCTTGAATTGTTACACTTTGTTCTTTTCCCGACTCGTTTTCTTTAGCAGTTACAGATAATAATCCGTCAACATTAATATCAAATGTTACTTCAATTTGTGGACGTCCTTTTGGAGCTTCTGGAATCCCTTCTAATTTAAAGTTTCCTAAACTTTTATTTCCACTAACAACTTCTCTTTCTCCCTGTAACACATGAATCTCTACATTTGTTTGATTATCTGCTGCTGTTGAAAATAGCTCAGACTTTTTAACAGGAATTGTAGTATTCCGTGAAATTAGTTTTGTCATAATTCCACCAACTGTTTCAACACCCAGTGATAATGGGGTAACATCTAATAATAAAATGTCAGTTATTTCACCTGCTAAAATACCAGCTTGAATTGCTGCACCAATAGCAACCACTTCATCAGGATTTACTGATTTATTTGGTTTTTTTCCAGTTAATGATTGTACTAATTGTTGAATAGCTGGAATTCGTGTTGACCCACCAACTAATACAACTTCATTAATTCCTGATTTATCTAATTTTGCATCTTTTAATGCCTTTTCAACAGGAATACGACAACGATCAATTAAATTGCTACATAAAGATTCAAATTTTTCACGTGTTAAATCTTGCTGAATATGTTTTGGGCCACTCTTATCTGCTGTAATAAAAGGTAAATTGATCGTTGTTTTTTCAACATTCGATAGTTCCATTTTTGCCTTTTCAGCTGCTTCAGTTAAGCGTTGTAACGCTTGAATATCTTTAGTTAAATTAGTACCTTCTGTTGTTTCAAAATCTTCAACTAACCAACGAACTAAAGCTTTATCAAAATCGTCCCCACCTAAATTTGTATCACCAGCTGTTGATAATACCTCAAAAATACCATCACCAACTTCTAATACTGAAACATCAAATGTTCCACCACCTAAATCAAAAACTAAAATAGTTTCATTTTGTTTTTTATCTAACCCATAAGCTAGAGAAGCTGCTGTAGGTTCATTAATAATTCGTAAAACTTCAATACCAGCAATTTTCCCGGCATCAACTGTTGCTTGTCTTTGAGAATCATTAAAATAAGCAGGGACTGTGATTACAGCTTTTGTAACATCTTGACCTAAATATTCCTTTGCATCTGTAATTAATTTTCGTATAACTTGTGCTGAAACTTCTTCAGGACTAAAATCTTTATTTAAAGACGAACATTTAATTTTAATATTCCCGTTATCATCTTTGATAACTTTATATGGTAATTCTTTTGATTCTTCAGAAACTTCATCGGCTTTACAACCTATAAATCTTTTAACTGAGAAAAAAGTATTTGCAGCATTAACAACAGACTGACGTTTAGCAAGTTGCCCAACTAATAGTTCTTCTTTTTTTGTATAAGCAACAATTGAGGGTGTTGTTCGAAAACCTTCTGCATTTGTAATTACTGTAGGCTGCCCACCTTCAATAGCAGCAACTACAGAATTTGTTGTTCCTAAATCAATTCCTACTACTTTATTCATATAATTAACTTTGTATAAATTTATGTTTACTATTATAAATTATATACCATATACATAATTATACAAAGTGCTTAGCCCTACTTATACTATTTTTTATAGTAAGTTGACTGATATAACATATAATTAAAAGTTATTATAAATAATAACATTGTATATATTTCTTATATAGACAAAATCTTTCGATTTTTTTAAACTTATATAATAGTTTGATGATTATAATTATCAAAATATTTATTTCTAAATTTAATAAAATTAAATTTTATCACTATTAATATATATATAAGTATTTTTTGGAGAAAAATATTGTGTCTTTAGGTTTATTAGGAAACAAAATTGGAATGACCCAAATATTTGATGAATCAGGGAATATCATTCCAGTTACAATTTTAAAAGTTGGGCCATGTGTTGTTACACAAGTTAAAACTACATTAAATGATGGTTATAACGCAATTCAAGTTGGTTATGGTAATGTTTCAACAAAATCATTAACACAACCCCAATTAGGTCATTTACAAAAGTCAAATATTCAACCTTTAAAGTATTTAAAAGAATTTCGTGTAAATGATCCCGCTGAGTTCAATGTTGGTCAAGTATTAAATGTTGAATCATTTGTTGCGGGACAATTAATTAACGTTACAGGAAAGAGTATTGGTAAAGGCTTTCAAGGCCTTCAAAAACGTTATAATTTTGCAAGGGGTCCTATGACTCATGGGTCTAAAAATCATAGAGCTCCAGGGTCAATTGGTATGGGGACATCACCCGGACGTGTTTTACCAGGAAAGAAAATGGCTGGCCAAATGGGTAATAAAACTGCAAACATTAAGAAGTTAAAAATTGTTCAAGTAAACAATGATGAAAATATTTTAGTTGTTAAAGGAGCTGTTCCTGGAAAACCAGGAAATCTACTTAGTATTGTTCCGTCAAAATAATGCATAAAAAATATTATTAAATAAATGAACATTAAGAAAAATACTATATGGCTGTTCAAAAAATTATAGAATACAATTCATTAGATTCAAATGGACAAATATCATCTGATAAATATGATTTTAAGCTTAATATCTTAGAAAATTCAGGTAACTATTTGATTCATCGAGATATTTTAAGACATCAAATTTCACAAAAGCAAGGAACGGTTTCAACGAAAACTAGAAGTGAAGTTAGAGGTGGGGGTAAAAAACCTTGGCAACAAAAAGGAACAGGTCGAGCGCGAGCTGGGTCAAGTCGCTCTCCATTGTGGCGAGGCGGGGGTGTTATTTTTGGGCCAAAACCTAAAACAACTAATTTAAAATTAAATAAAAAAGAACGTAATTTAGCATTACAAACTTTATTCTATAATAAACGGAATAATATTTCGATAATTGGTGAATTAGAATCATTAATTACTGAACCGAAAACAAAAGCTTTTTGTGATATTTGTAAAAATTATAATTTAAACTTAGATCAAAAAATTTTACTAGTTGTTTCTAAAAAAACAACTCCTTTAAAATTATCAACTCAAAATTTAAAAAATGTTGAATTAATTTCGGCATCAAATTTAAATACTTTAAGTTTATTAAAAGCAAAACAAATTTTGTTAACACCATCAGCAGTCAATGATATAAAGGAGATTTATTGTGATTAATTCTTTAGACTTTAATGATATCGATATGAATATCATAAAGTACCCAATTATTACGGATAAAGCTACGCGATTATTAGCTAACAACCAATATAGTTTTGTTGTAAGCCCGAAATCTGATAAACCATCAATTAAAGCTGCAATTGAATATTTATTTAATGTTAAAGTGATAAAAATTAATACTGCTCATTTACCGAAAAAGAAAAAACGAATCGGTCAATATATGGGTTGGAAATCACATTACAAAAAAGCAATTGTAACGTTATCAGAGGGCGATACAATAAACTTATTTGCAGAAGAAAATTAATAATTATATAAATAAACCAAGTTTATGAGTATCCGTCTTTATAAAGCATATACCCCAGGGACACGTAATAGAGCCCTATCAACTTTTTCGGAAATAACAACGGATAAACCAGAAAAAAGTTTAGTTAAAAAAAACCATCGAAATAAGGGTAGAAATAACAGAGGAGTTATTACTATACGACATAGGGGTGGTGGTCATAAAAAACGATATCGAGTAATTGATTTTAAACGTAATAAATACAATATAGCTGGTATTGTTAATTCAATTGAATATGATCCAAATAGAAATGCACGAATTGCATTACTTCATTTTACAGATGGTGAAAAACGTTATATTTTACACCCAAATAATCTAAATGTTGGTGATACAGTTTTATCTGGCAAAGGAATTGATTTAAATATTGGAAATACTTTACCATTAGAAGAAATTCCTTTAGGAACTTCTGTTCACAATATTGAATTAATCCCTAACCGTGGTGGCCAAATTGTTCGTTCTGCGGGAACATCAGCAAAAATTTTAGCTAAAGAAGGTGATTTTATAACTTTACGATTACCATCTAAAGAAATCCGATTAATTCGTAAAGAATGTTTTGCTACTATCGGTGAATTGAGTAATAATGATGCTTTTCTTGTTCAAAGTGGTAAAGCTGGTCGAACACGCTGGTTAGGAAAACGCCCAACTGTTCGAGGTTCAGTTATGAACCCATGTGATCACCCACACGGGGGTGGGGAAGGTCGAGCTCCAATTGGTCGTAGTCGCCCACTGACACCATGGGGAAAACCAGCATTAGGTAAAAAAACACGAAAAGCAAAAAAATTAAGTAACGCTTATATTCTTCGTCGACGTTCGTAATTAATTCATAACAAAATTTATTAATAAGATTCTCAAAAATGTCAAGATCATTAAAAAAAGGACCTTTTATTGCTTATCATTTATTAAAAAAAATTAATAAAATGAACGCAGAGGGAAAAAAAGATATAATTACAACTTGGTCACGTAGTTCAACAATATTACCTAATATGGTTGGATTTACAATAGCTGTCTATAATGGAAAACAACATGTTCCAATTTTTATCTCTGATCAATTAGTTGGCCATAAATTAGGTGAGTTTGTTTCTACACGAACATTCAAATCACATATTAAGGCAGATAAAAAAACACAACGTTAAGGAAAAACTAAACATGGCACGATTAGAATTAACATTAAATTTTCCCAAAAGTTTCCAAATTAAAACTTTTAATGTTAAATCTGAAAAAAAGTTATCTCCACTAGCAAAATTAATTTTGCAAAGTGTTCAGTTTAAACATTTTTATTATGTGCGTGATGATATATCTTATCTCTTAAAATCTAATCCGATTGAACGAGATTTTCTGTTACAAGCTTTGTATTCAATTGTAATTTCTTTACAAAATAATTTATCTATTAATTTCTTTGATATGTGGATTTATGAAATTTATATAAATAAAGTTTCAACTCATAATAAATTTATGAACGATAAATCCCAAAATCTAGAACAAGGTGAATATATAACAATTAAATTAGCTTACGGAAGTAGTGTTTCTCAAGAAAAAAAATAATAGTTCAATATTAAAAAATATTGATTCTTTAGAAACCTTAAATATATGTAAAAAATATAGGAAACTCTATTATGTCGAATGGGCAATCAGTAAAAGCAGTAGCAAAATATGTGCGGATATCCCCGCATAAAGTAAGACAAGTCTTAGATCAAATTCGTGGTCGTTCATACCAAGAAGCATTAATGATATTAGAATTTTTACCTTATGATGCCGGTTCACCAATTTGGCAAGTGGTACATTCTGTAGCAGCAAATGCAAAAAATAATTATAATTTAGATAAAAAAAAATTAATTATTTCAGAAATCTTTGCAGATGAAGGTCCAAAACTAAAACGTATTCGACCACGTGCTCAAGGTCGGGCTTTTAAAATTTTAAAACCAACATGTCATATTACAGTTGTTGTAAAATCAGTTAGTTAAGAAAATAAGAATTAAGGATTTTTTCTATGGGACAAAAAACACATCCTTTGGGATTTCGTTTAGGTATTACACAAGAACATCGGTCGGCTTGGTATGCAGATTTTAAACATTATTCAATGTTATTAGAAGAAGATGATAAAATTAGAACATACCTTAATAAATTAGCAAAATTCGCTAGTATCTCAAATATCCATATTAATAGAAATGGGTTAGGTGATCAAATCGAATTAAATATTGAAACAGGTCGACCAGGAATACTAGTTGGAGATAATGGTTCTGAGATTAAAACTTTAGCAGCCAATATTAAAAAATTTATACCTAGTAACCGTCAAATTACTATTAATATTGTAGAAGTTGAAAACGTTAATTCAAATGCTTCTCTTATTGCTGATCTTGTAGTTCAACAACTTGAAGATCGTGTTGCATTCCGTCGTGCAATTCGTGAAGCATTAAAATGTGCCCAAGATAATGAAGTAAATGGTATTAAAATTCAAGTATCTGGGCGATTAAATGGAGCAGAAATGGCGAGAAGTGAGTGGATTCGTGAAGGTCGAGTTCCATTACAAACTTTACGAGCAGATATTGATTATGCTACAAAAGAAGCAAATACAATTTATGGGGTTTTAGGTGTAAAAGTCTGGTTATTTAAAAATGAAATCTTAAAAAAATAATAAGATCACAAAAAAATAACTGAAAAGGTATATTTACTAATTAATCTAATTTCATTATGTTAAGTCCAAAAAGAACAAAATATAGAAAATACCATCGCGGGAGAATGCGCGGTAAAGCAACTAGAGGAAACGAAGTTTCATTTGGGAAATATGGCTTACAAGCTTTAGAACCCTCATGGATTACTTCACGTCAAATTGAAGCAACACGAAGAACAATTACTCGTTATACTAAACGTGGTGCGTCATTATGGATTAGAATTTTCCCTGATAAAACTGTTACAGCACGTGCTGCTGAATCACGTATGGGATCTGGTAAAGGTGCAGTTGACTATTGGGTTGCTACAGTAAAACCAGGAACAATTTTATTTGAAATTGGCGCTGTTCCTGAAGAAGTTGCACGTGCTGCTTTTAATTTAGCTGCATATAAATTACCAATTAAAACAAAATTTATTATTAGACACGATAATTAATAACATATGACTAACTCTAACAGTAAGGATAATATGTCAATGTCGACTCAAGAATTGATTAAAGAGCTGAAAGAGGCAGAAAAGATATTATTTGATTTGCGATTTAAAAAAGCTACACGCCAACCATTTAAACCTCATCAAATTAAAGCTACTAAAAAAAAGGTAGCAACATTAAAAACTATTTTAAGAGCTAAATTTGTAGACTAAGTCTACAAATAAGAATCTAATTTAGACTTTGATAAATTGATCCCTTAAAATGGTATATATCTATTTAAAAATCATAAGACTTATCTCTTCATATGTAAGTTCTTAACAGTTGAGATAAATATTAAAAGAAAATACTAATAGATAAATTGAATAAGGTTCAATTTTTAAAACATAAGATATTGACTAATATTCTTATAAAAAAATGAAATAGAGATTTTAAGGAGTTTTAAAATGCCTGTAAAAGAAAAAATTGGTATTGTTGTGAGTAATAAAATGCAGAAAACTGTAGTGGTAAAAGTTGAAAGTCGCTATCCACACCCTATGTACTCAAAGACAATGATCAAGACACGGAAGTATTTCGCTCATGACGAAATGAGTGAATGTAATATTGGTGACCAAGTTTTAGTAACAGAATCTCGACCTCGTAGTAAAAAGAAGCGCTGGTCAGTAACTAAAATTATGTCAAAATCATCGTTAATTACTTAAGATTATCTTTTTATGATTTATCCACAAACAATGTTAACTGTAGCTGATAATACAGGTGCAAAAAAAATTATGTGTATCCGCGTTTTAGGCGGCAACCGAAAATATGGAAAAATTGGCGATACTATTATTGGGGTTGTTAAAGAATCTCTTCCAAATATGCCAGTTAAAAAATCAGATGTTGTTCGAGCAGTTATAGTAAGAACATCGAAAACTATCCGTCGCGCTGATGGTATGTATATTAGATTTGATGATAATGCAGCTGTAATCGTAAATATGGAAAATAATCCACGTGGGACACGAGTTTTTGGTCCTGTTGCTCGTGAAATCCGAGATAAGAATTTTTCTAAAATTGTTTCATTAGCTCCGGAGGTTTTATAAATGCCAAAAGGTAAAAAATTACATGTTAAAATCGGTGACAACGTAAAAATCATTTCTGGTTTTGATAAAAATAAAACAGGTGAAGTTACTAAAATCTATAATAATACAGGTAAAATTTTAGTAAAAGGTATTAATTTTAAGTTTAAACATATTAAACCAAATACGGAGAGTGATGTTGGAGAGATAAAACAATTTGAAGCTCCAATTCATCATTCAAATGTTAAATTAATTTAAATTATTTTAAATAAAGAATATGCGTAGTCAACATTCCTTAGAAGAAATTGCAGAATTATATGGTCTATTAGAAAATATAAAAAAAGAATATGAAACTGGTATTCACTCGGTATTACGAAAAAGTAATCCAGAATTATTTTCAAATCCCCATACTATTCCAAAACTTAAAAAAATCAGTATCAATAGAGGGTTAGGATTAGCAGCTCAAAATACTAATATTTTAAAAAAAAGTATCACTGAATTCACGAGAATTACAGGGCAAAAACCATTAATTACAAGAGCAAAAAAAGCTATCGCTGGTTTTAAAGTTCGAGAAGATATGGAGTTAGGATTATCAAGTACATTACGCGGTGAAAAAATGTATAGTTTTCTTACGAAATTAATCTTTTTCACGTTTGCACAAATTCGTGATTTCCGAGGTTTATCAGTTAGAAGCTTTGATAAAGCAGGTAATTATACTTTCTCATTAAAAGAACAATTAATTTTCCCAGAAATTGAATATGATGACGTAGATCAAATTCAAGGTTTGAGCGTAACTCTTGTTGTAGATTCATCACCACCAAAATCTCGTTCTAAAACAGTTGATCGAGTTTTAAATGGTATGATTTTATTGAAATTTTTACGATTCCCTTTAAATGATTGTGGTTATTATGATAAATACTCTTCTTTTGGAGAAATTAATCAAGTATGGGATAAGAAAAAACACTTACGTCGTAAACGTTGGTCACAAGAATAAATAAAATAAGGAGTTACTAGTGGTCACAGATAATATTGCAGATATGTTAACTCGTATACGAAATGCAAATATGGTGAAACATCAAATTGTTGAAATACCAGCAACAAAAATGTCAAAAGCAATAGCTTCAATTCTTAAAGAAGAAGGGTTTATTGAAAATTTCGAAATTTATAGTGAGAATTTATATCAATATTTACTTCTTTCATTAAAGTATAAAGGACAATCTAGAGAAAGCGTGATTAGTAAAATTAAACGAGTTAGTAAACCTGGTTTACGAGTTTATGCTAATTCACAAACATTACCTATTGTTTTAGATGGGTTAGGAGTTGCTATTCTTTCAACTTCTAGAGGAGTAATGACAAACACTAAAGCTAAAGAGCTTGGTATTGGTGGTGAAGTTTTATGTTATATTTGGTAATTGGAGTAAATCTATAATATGTCACGAATCGGAAAATTACCAATTAAAATACCAACAACTGTAGATGTTACAAATACTGATTCAGTTATAACCGTAAAAGGTAAATTTGGAACATTAGAACGAATAATTCCAGCTATTATTGGAGTTGAACAAACAGAAGGTAGTTTAATTGTAAGTGTAAAAAAGGAAGAACGAACTAATAAGGCTTTACATGGGTTATATCGAACACTAATTAACAATATGATTATTGGTGTTTCAGAACAATTTCTTATAACTCTTGTATTACAAGGTGTTGGATACAGAGCTACTGTTCAAGGAAAATCTCTTGTTTTAAATTTAGGTTTTAGTCATCCAGTAAACATAGATATACCTGAAGGAATAACAGTTGAAGTTGCTCAAAATACAACGATTGATATAAAAGCATGCGATAAGGAACAATTAGGATTATTTGCAGCAAAAGTACGATCATGGCGTCCACCGGAACCATATAAAGGTAAAGGAATACTTTACAAAGGTGAAACAATCTTACGTAAAGCTGGTAAATCAGGTAAATAATAAAAATTACTAAGTTCTAACAAAAAGTATATTATGAAATTTTCAAAAAGAGTTTTATTAAGACTTAAAAATAAAAATAAAAAATTAAAGCCTGATAAATATAAAAAGTTAAAACGTGAAAGTGTAAGGGGATTAATAAAAGGAACAGTAGAACGTCCCCGTTTATCTGTTTTCCGTTCTAACGAACATATTTATGCACAGATTATAGATGATACAACATCTAAAACACTTGTTTCTTGCTCAACCCTAGATCGCGATATCAAACTTAATAGTGAAAATGGTCGTACCTGTAATGCATCAAGACTTATGGGGCAAAAATTAGCTGAATTAAGTATAAAGAAAAATATAACAAAAATTGTCTTTGATCGAGGTCCATATTTATATCATGGTCGAATAAAAGCTTTAGCAGACGGTGCTCGAGCAGGTGGCCTACAATTTTAACGAAAAATTAAAAAATAATAAATTTTATGAGTACCGAGTTAAAACAAGTTAATAAATTAAAAAAAACATCTCGTCGTAATGGAAATTCAAATGATGAGAAATTTATTGAACGATTAATTAAAATTGGTCGTGTAACAAAAGTAACAAAAGGTGGGAAAAAATTAAGTTTTCGTGCTGTAGTTGTTATCGGTGATGAAAATGGCCAAGTTGGTGTTGGTGTTGGGAAAGCTGAAGATGTAGTTAATGCTTTTAAGAAAGCAAAAACAGATGGGAGAAAGAATTTAATAAAAATTCCAATTACAAAAGCATTAAGTATCCCACATGGTGTTAGAGGTGATTTAGGGGCATGTAAAATTATTATGCGACCTTCAATTGAAGGTTCAGGGGTTGTTGCTGGTGGAGCAGTTAGAACTGTTTTAGAAGTTGCAGGTATTAAAAATGTAATTGCTAAACAATTAGGTTCCGATAACTTATTAAATAATGCACGTGCTGCAATTGTAGCATTAGAAAGTTTAACTACTAAATCACAAGTTTTAGCAAAACGTGACTTAAATTAATGTGTACAAAGTCACAGAAATAAAAAGTACTTGAATTTTAAACTATTAAAAATGAAAATGAAAAAGACAGACGATATTTTATTAAAACGTCTTTTATTAAGTGTCGGAATACTTCTATTTATTAGAATGGGAACATTTTTACCAATTCCTGGTATTAATCACGGTCACTTAGCCTTTTATATTCAACAACACCCAATCACAAAAAATTTAGTAAGTACTTTTTCAGGCAATGATACATTTGTAATTGGATTATTTACTTTAAATATATTTCCTTATATAAATGCTTCAATTATGGTGCAGTTAATAACTGCATTAATACCTAGTATTTCTAAATTGCAAAAAGAAGGAGGGGGTGAAGGTCGACGAGCAATTACCCGATTAACACGTTTAATTACATTTGTTTTTGCTTTAATTCAGAGTTCAAGTATTGCTTTTTATTTAAAGCGTGCTTTATTCGACTGGAGTCCACTCTTAGCTTTTGAAATAGTACTTTGGCTAACTACAGGTGCAATGATAGTTTTATGGTTAAGTGAATTAATCACTGAATATGGGTTAGGAAATGGAGCATCGTTATTAATTTATACAAATATAATTTCGAGCTTACCGAATTTAGGTAAAAAATTAGCAACTGAAAATACTGGTAATTTAACTGCTATATCTGGCTTTGGTATTGCATTATTATTCTTTATTGCAATATCGGGTATTATTACATTACAAGAAAGTGCAAGGATTGTACCATTAATTTCTTCAAAACAATTAGGCCAAAGCCAGCCTTCAGTTTCAAAAGTTAAATCAAATAATTATATTCCTTTGCGTTTTAATCAAGCAGGAGTTATGCCTATAATCTTAACAACTGCACTTTTAGTATTACCAAACTATGTTACTAATCTAGGAGTATTTCCACTTTTAACTCTACCTATTTTCTTAAAATCATCAAAAATTATTTATTGGGTTAGTTACTTTATATTAATTTTAATCTTTAGTTCATTTTATTCAACTATTGTTTTGAACCCTAAAGATATTTCTCAAGAATTACAAAAAATGGCGGTAAGCATACCAGGTGTAAGACCTGGTTTAGCAACAACATTTTATTTAAAACAAGTGATGAAACGAGTAACCTTGTTTGGAGCCATAATATTAGCAATATTGGCAACTCTTCCAAATATTGTTGAAGGAATCTTAAACGTTTCAAGTTTCAATGGTTTAGGTACTACATCCTTATTAATTTTAGTAGGTGTTGTTCTCGATATTTCACGTGAAATGAAAAGTATCATTCTTTCTAATATTTATAATGAAAGATTTGATTAAATCAAGTAAAAAATTTATTTATTAATTTAATATTTATAAAGTTATAATGAAAGTCCGCCCTTCAGTTAAAAAAATGTGTGATAAATGTCGAGTAATTAAAAGACATGGAAAAATTATGGTAATTTGTCCAAATCCAAAGCATAAACAGAGACAAGGTTAATATTTAAAAGGAGTTAAGTAAGTGGTAAGATTACTAGGTATAGATTTGCCAAGAAATAAACGGATCGAATATGCACTTACGTATATTCATGGGATTGGTCTTACATCGGCAAAAAAAATTGTTCAATTAGCCGAGATTAATTCAGAAACTAGAACTGATGATATTACCACAGAGCAATCAGTGGCATTACGTAATATCTTAGAAAATTTTGAATTAAAATTAGAAGGAGATTTACGACGTTTTAACGGATTAAATATCAAACGATTAAATGAAATAAATTGCCATCGAGGAAAAAGACACAGAAACAGTTTACCTGTTCGTGGTCAACGAACACGAACAAATGCTCGTTCAAGACGAGGAGCGAAAAAGACTGTTACTGGTAAGAAAAAATAATATTCTTTTGTTAGCAGTTATATTAATTAAAAATATTAAATTACTATGGCACAAAAAAACAGAAAACCGGCAATAAAAAAAAACAGAAGTACTCTTGGAACAGGTGTTGTTCATATTCAATCAACTTTTAATAACACAATTGTTACAATTACTAATATAGCAGGAGATACAATTTCATGGGCATCTTCTGGTAGTGCTGGGTTTAAGGGTGCACGTAAAGGAACTCCTTTTGCTGCGCAAACAGCGGCAGAAAAAGCGGCTTTAGACGCATTAAGTACAGGTATAAAAACTGTTGAAATTTTAGTAAAAGGTCAAGGTTCAGGACGTGAAACGGCGATCCGTTCAATCGAAGGCGCAGGTTTAGAAATTCTTTCAATACAAGATATAACTCCCGTACCACATAATGGATGTCGCCCAAGAAAACGTCGACGTGTATAAGTCTATTTACTTATAAAATAAATAAACTATGAATTCCACAAAAAATTTTATCAATAGTTCTAATTTATTAATGGAATGTTTAAAATCAGAAAAGATTGAATCAGGTCCTATGTATGGACAATTTTTGATTGATTCATTAAGTTCTGGTCAAGGAATAACAATTGGGAATTTATTAAGACGAGTTTTATTAGGGGATTTGCAAGGAACGGCTATTACTGGTGTTCGAATTGCAGGTGTAAAAGATGAATTTTCATTAATTCCAGGTGTTCGTGAAGATATTCTTGAAATTTTATTAAATTTAAAAGGAATTATTTTAAAATCAAACGTCTCTACACGACAATTTGGGCGTTTACGATTACATGGACCTGCAGTTATTACAGCTAATGCAATTCAATTACCACCAGAAGTAGAAATTGTTAATCCTAATCATTATATTGCAACAATTTCAAGTTCACATATATTAGAAATAGAATTTAAAATTGAATCTGGAACAAAATATAGGTTAGCAAATGAACTGTTTTCAGATAAATTTGAAGATTTCATAGAAACAGATGCAATTTTTATGCCTGTACAAAAGGTAGATTTTAAAGTTGAAAATGTTTATGACAATTCAAATAATATTAAAGAACGTTTATTTATTGATGTTTGGACAAATGGTAGTATTTCTCCTGAAGAAGCAATCTTTTCTGGGTGTAATTTAATCATAGATTTATTTAAATCTATTGGTGATCACAAAATTAAAAAAGAAAAAGAAACCATAAAAGAAAAAAATCATATAAAACCTATAGATCCATATACGCATATTGCTATTGAGGAATTACAATTATCAGTACGCCCTTATAATTGTTTAAAAAGAGCTCAAATCAATACAATTGGAGATTTATTAGAGTATTCTCCAGAAAAGCTTTTAGAATTAAAAAACTTCGGTCGAAAATCTGCCGATGAAGTTTTTGCTACTCTTAAAAATAAATTAGGAATAGTTTTAAAATAAGTATTTAGTTTAAATTTAATTTTATGAATAAAACATTTATTCCAGCTACAAATTATAATAAAAGAAAATGGTATGTCATTGATTGTAAAGATAAACAATTAGGACGATTAGCATCGACTATCATACCATTATTAACAGGTAAATCAAAATCTATTTATCATCCATCCGTAGATGTTGGTGATTATGTGATATTACTTAACAGTGAACATATAAAACTTGATCGTGATGTAGAACGATTTCATGTTTATGAACCAGGACGCGTTGGTTCATCGTTAAAGCGAATAGTAAATATAATACCAAAACGAATTATTGAAAACTGTGTTTTTAATATGTTACCAAATGGGTACCCTAAAAAACATTTGGTAAAACGGTTAAAAGTTTATCAAGGTGATCAGCACCCACATGGGGCGCAAGATCCTAAACCATTAGATATACTTTAATCATTTAATTAACAAACTAAAAAGATTTATGAATATAGTGTTCCAAAAAGATAAAATTGGACTTGGAAAAAGAAAACGTGCAGTAGCACGTGTTTTTCTTGTTCCAGGAAATGGAAACGTAACTATTAATAAAGTTTCTGGTGAAAAATATTTACAATATAATACAAATTACTTAAATGCTATTTGGGCACCATTGGAAAAATTGAACCTAAAAAATCAATTCGATATTGTTGCCATAGTAAAAGGCGGTGGTTTAACTGGTCAAACTGATGCTATTAAACTAGGTGTTGCCCGTTTAATTTGTAAAATGGAAAGTGAAAACCGTTTAATATTAAAACCATTTGGTTTTTTAAGTCGAGATGCACGGATTAAAGAACGTAAAAAATATGGCTTACGAAAAGCTAGAAAAGCATCACAGTACTCAAAACGTTAAAAAATTTAAAAATATGCCAAAACCTGAAATTCATCCGACTTGGTTTCCAGATGCTGTTGTTCTTTGCGAGGGAAAAACTCTTTGTTCAATTGGTTCAACCAAACCTCAGTTACAAGTTGACGTTTGGTTAGCAAACCATCCTTTTTATACGGACTCACAAACACTTATAGATAGTGAAGGACGTGTAGAAAGATTTATGAAAAAATATGGATTACAAACAAAAGATAATTAAATTAATTATAGTAAAATAAATGCCAACTATTCAGCAATTAGTTCGTTCAAGACGAATACAAATTAATAAAAAAACAAAATCACCTGCTTTAGTAAATTGTCCACAACGACGTGGTGTATGTACACGTGTATATACAACAACACCAAAAAAACCAAATTCAGCAATCCGTAAAGTTGCCCGTGTTCGCTTAACTTCTGGTTTTGAAGTAACTGCGTATATTCCTGGTGAAGGTCATAACTTACAAGAACACTCAGTTGTTTTAATTCGTGGTGGTCGAGTAAAAGATTTACCAGGTGTACGATATCATATTGTTCGTGGTGCATTAGATAGTGGTGGTGTTAAAGATCGAACACAACGACGCTCAAAATATGGAGTTAAAAAGCCAAAAAGTTAAATACTAGTTTAAAAATTTAAAATTAGTATTTACTAAAACGATTTATTAAAAAATAATTATTAGTATGTCACGTCGAAATATTTCAAAAAAACGATTTCCTAAAGCAGATCCTACCTATAATAGTTACTTAGTTAGTTTATTAGTAACAAGAATTTTAAAAGCAGGTAAAAAAAATTTAGCCCAAAATATTGTAAATGGTGCATTTGATATTATAAAGTCAAAAACCAACGAAGATCCATTAGTAATCTTTGAAAAAGCAATTAGAAATGCTAGTCCAGTTGTAGAAGTAAAAGCGCGACGAATTGGAGGTTCAACATATCAAGTTCCAATTGAAGTTAGTAGTTTTCGGGCAACTAATTTAGCATTACGTTGGATTATTCAATACTCAAGACAACGTGTGGGAAGAACAATGTCAATTAAACTAGCAAGTGAAATTATTGACACTGCAAACGATATAGGTAATACTATAAAGAAAAAAGAAGAAACTCATAAAATGGCAGATGCGAATAAAGCATTTGCGCATTTCCGTTATTAATTTTTAATCATTAATGATTAAATTTAATTTCGCTAAAAGCACAGAGATTTTTATTATAAACATTAAACTTTAAAGGAACTTTTCGAAATGGCACGTGAAAAATTTGAACGTACAAAACCCCATGTTAATATTGGTACTATTGGTCACGTTGATCATGGTAAAACAACTTTAACAGCAGCAATCAGTGCAACATTATCATTAGAAAGTGGTAGTGTAGCAAAAGGTTATGCTGATATTGATGGTGCACCTGAAGAACGTGCTCGTGGGATTACAATTAACACGGCACACGTTGAATATGAAACAGACGAGCGTCATTATGCTCACGTAGACTGTCCAGGTCATGCTGATTATGTAAAAAATATGATTACTGGTGCTGCACAAATGGATGGAGCTATTTTAGTTGTATCAGCAGCTGATGGTCCAATGCCACAAACAAGAGAACACATCTTATTAGCAAAACAAGTTGGTGTTCCACATATTGTTGTGTTCTTAAACAAACAAGATCAAGTAGATGATGATGAATTATTAGAATTAGTAGAATTAGAAGTAAGAGAATTATTATCTACATACGATTTCCCAGGTGACGATATTCCAATTTGCCCTGGTTCAGCGTTACAAGCAATTGAAGCTATTTCTGCTAACCCGGATGTTAGACGTGGTGATAACCCATGGGTTGATAAAATTTACGCTTTAATGGATGCCGTTGATTCATATATTCCAACACCAGAACGTGATGTTGAAAAAACATTCTTAATGGCAATTGAAGATGTATTTTCAATTACTGGACGAGGTACAGTAGCGACTGGTCGAATTGAGCGAGGGGTTGTTAAAGTTGGTGATAACGTTGAGGTTGTTGGTGTCGGTGATACTCAGACAACAACTATTACGGGTATTGAAATGTTCCAAAAAACCTTAGATGAAGGTTTTGCTGGTGATAACGTTGGTATTTTATTACGTGGTGTTACACGAGAAGATATTGAGCGTGGTATGGTATTATCACAACCAGGTACAATTACCCCACATACAAACTTTGAATCTGAAGTATATGTGTTAACTAAAGAAGAAGGTGGACGTCATACTCCATTCTTTACTGGTTACCGACCACAATTTTATGTAAGAACAACTGACGTAACAGGTTCAATTGAACAATTCACTGCAGATGATGGTTCTATCGTAGAAATGGTAATGCCAGGTGATCGTATTAAAATGACTGCTGAATTAATTTACCCAGTTGCAATTGAAGAAGGTATGCGTTTTGCTATTCGTGAAGGCGGCCGAACAATTGGTGCTGGTGTTGTTTCTAAAATTGTTAAATAATTAAAAAAATTTATGGAAATAAAACCGAATGAAAAAATTCGTGTACGATTAGAATCATTTAATCATGAACTTTTAAACACATCGTGTCAAAAGATAATGGAAATTACTCAAAATAATAACATTGATAATGTTGGAGTAGTTTCATTACCGACAGATAAGCGAATTTATTGTGTACTGCGCTCTCCGCACGTTAATAAAGATTCACGAGAACATTTTGAAATTCGAACTCATAAACGAATTCTAGAAATTTATTATGATTCATCTGTGAATATTTTTGATTTATTAGTAAAATCTGATTTACCACCAGGAGTATTATACAGAATTTGTTTATCATAAAATAAGTTAATTAAACAAATGTAATTAATTACATTTGTTTAATTAACTTATTTTATGATAAACAAAATAATTTTTTTTTGATTTAAATTTGAATATTTTACTTTTAAAATGGGGACGGAGGGACTTGAACCCTCACGCTCTATCACTAGGCAACGGATTTTAAGTCCGTCGTGTCTACCAATTCCACCACGTCCCCTAAATGACATGTAATTATATTATATTTTATATGTTTATAAAAAAGCAATGATATTGAACTATATTTAAAGGCGGCACCCAGATTCGAACTGGGGATAGAGGATTTGCAATCCACTGCCTTACCACTTGGCCATACCGCCAAAAATATAATTGTTCTTTACCATACTAATTATTATAATTAAAAGTAATTTATTATGCAACTATAGAAAAAATAGATTGTATAATTTATAATTTTTTATAAAGAGCTATATTAATAAAGTAAGTTTAACGTGAATAGAAAAACACAGTATTAGTGATAAAAATAGAATTTTTATCTACTAAAAATGAGGAAGGAAATCAAATGTTTGAAAAGTTTACTGAAGGTGCTATTAAGGTAATTATGCTCGCACAAGAAGAAGCGCGCCGTATGGGTCATAATTTCGTAGGTACTGAACAACTATTACTTGGTGTAATTGGTCAAAGACATGGGATAGGTGGACGTGCATTAGCTCAATTAAACGTGACATTGAAAAAAACACGGAAAGAAATTGAAAAATATATTGGGCGTGGAACCGGATTTGTTGCTTCTGAGATACCATTTACTCCTCGCGCAAAACGTGTATTAGAAATGTCAATTCATGAAGGTCAAGATCTTGGTGTTAATTACGTTGGAACGGAACACGTTTTATTGTCTTTAATAAATGAGGCAGACGGAATAGCAATGCGAACACTAGATAAGTTAAGAGTAAATATCCCTAAATTAAGACATTTAATTTTAACATATATCGAAGAACAGCAAGAAGATATTTTAAAACCACCATTAACTGATCAAGAGAAATGGGCAATGGCTAGGGAAAAAGCTGGGTTAAAAACACCGGCGTTAGATAGTTATACAGAAAATCTTACGAAAGAAGTTATGAAACAGCGTCTAGACCCAGTTATTGGGCGAGACGAAGAAATCAATTCTTTAGTTAAAGTTCTGGGCCGTCGTCGAAAAAATAATCCAGTTTTAGTTGGAGAAGCAGGGGTTGGTAAAACAGCTTGTGCTGAAGGACTTGCGATGCTAATGCAGAGTATGGATTGTCCTGAATTTTTATTAGACCATGTTATACGTGCACTTGATCTTGGTTCAGTTTTAGCTGGAACAAAATATAGAGGTGAATTTGAAGAGCGTATGAAACATATCATTGACGAAGTTAACCAACATGGAAAAACAATTCTAGTAATTGATGAAATTCATACTTTGGTAGGAGCAGGTGCAGCTGAAGGTGCCGTTGACGCTGCAAACCTTTTAAAACCTTCTTTAGCGCGTGGGACTTTACGTGTTATTGGGGCTACTACTATAGATGAGTATCGTCGCTATATTGAAAAAGATCCCGCTTTAGAACGAAGATTCCACTCGATTCTTGTAGAAGAACCATCTGTAGAAACAACAATTGATATTTTAAAAGGTTTAAAATCGGAATTCCAACGCCATCATGCTTTAACTTATAACGATGCGGCTTTAGAAGAAGCAGCAAAACAATCAAGTAGATTTATTGCAGATCGTAATTTACCAGATAAAGCTATTGATGTAATTGATGAAGCAGGTTCGCGTGTACGATTACGAAATAATTCTTTACCTACTGGTTTACAAAAATTACTTGTAGAATTACATGAAACAATCAAAGATAAAAATGATGCAATTAGTGAAAATGACTTTACTACCGCAAAATTATTGGTTGAACATGAAATAGAAGTTCGTACACATTTACGGATAATGCGTTTTGCATTAACTAGTAAAGAAAGATATGCGAAGTATGCAAATCCAAATGGACCACGTTTTGATGAAGTTACTGAAACAGATATCTCTAAAGTTATTTCTGCCTGGACAGGTATACCTGTAACAAAAATTAATCAGTCAGAAAACGAACGCTTAAAGTTCATGGAAGATATTCTTCATGAACGAATGATTGGACAACATCATGCAATTATAGCTGTTTCAAAAGCTGTGCGAAGAGCACGAGTTGGTATTCAAGATCCAAAACGTCCAATTGCAAGTTTTATCTTTGCCGGCCCAACCGGTGTTGGTAAAACTGAGTTAACAAAAGCTTTAGCGGAATATATGTTTGATGATGAAAAAAGTCTTATTCGGTTTGATATGTCTGAATATATGGAAAGACATACCGTTGCCAAATTAATTGGGTCACCTCCTGGGTATGTAGGTTTCCAAGATGGTGGTCAATTAACTGAAGCAGTTCGACAAAAACCGTATTCTATTGTCCTATTTGATGAGGTTGAAAAAGCACATCCTGATGTTTTCAATTTATTTTTACAAATATTAGATGATGGTCATTTAACAGATTCAAGTGGTAAAGTTGTTAGTTTTAAGAATTGTATTGTTGTAATGACAACTAATTTAGGTGCTAGAGTTATTGAAAAAGAATCTCCTGTTCTTTCAAAAGAAAAAATTGGATTTGGCCGTAGATTTGAAACAGCGCTAGAAAGAGAAAATAAAAAGATTGAATTGCTAGTAAATTCAGATGGTACTTTCTCATTGAAGTCTCCTGTTGAACGAGAAACAACCTCTGAAGATGAGGAAAAATTTGTTAAAATAACAGGGTTAGTACAAGAAGAATTGAAAAAATTCTTCCGTCCAGAATTCTTAAATCGAATTGATGATATTATCGTTTTTAACCACTTATCAAAACATAATATTTGGGAAATTTGTGGATTAATGTTAGGTAGTTTAAATAAACGGTTGAAAGAACAAGGTGCTACTTTAAATATAGATAACGCTGTAAGATTCTTCCTTACAGAAGAAGGTTATGACCCAATTTATGGAGCCCGTCCATTACGTCGAGCAATTACTAAATTCTTAGAAGATAAATTAGCTGAAGCTTGTTTAAGTAATGTTATCCATGAAGGTACAGAAATAAATGTTACACAACAAATAAAACCAAATGTTTATGGAAATCGACCTGTGTATTCACCAGTATTTGATGACATTTATACTGCAGATATTTTAATTGATTTTGATTACAGTAACGTAGATTTCAGTAAAGTTCAAAAAAATGAAAAAGAAGTAGAAAAAAAAGATAATAAATCAAAAGTAGAAGCATAAATTTTGCTAATCAAAAAGCCTAAATTTAATCTTTTGAGTAAAAGTGAGAAAAATTAGTAAGATTATTAGAAACCTTTTCTTATTTAACTAATATTAAATATTATTCTATTCACATTAATGTTTAGAATAATATTTAATTAATTATAATATTTTTATATTTATTTTAATTGACTAATTTGATTAATTGGAGAACTAGGCGTTGCGTAATATTTTTTTTCCATTCGCCCAGCTAAATGCCCTAACCTACCTGCTTGGACCCCTAACTTCATTGCTAAGGCCATTTGTTCAGGATTTTTTGCTTGAGCGACGGCTGTATTTAATAAAATACCATCAGCGCCCAATTCCATTGCTAATGTAGCTTCACTTGGAGCCCCAATACCTGCATCTACAATAACAGGAATATTTGCATTTTCAATAATAATTTGAAGATTCGATAAATTATTTAAACCTTGACCAGATCCAATAGGTGAGCCAAGTGGCATAACAGTAGCACACCCTAAATCTTCTAAATGTAATGCTAACATAGGGTCAGCATTAATATAAGGCAAAACTGTGAACCCTTTTTTTACTAAAAATTCTGCTGCTTTTAAAGTTCCAATTGGGTCAGGTAATAAATATTTAGGATCAGAAATAACTTCTAGCTTAACAAAATAATTATCTTCTTGACCTAATTGACATGCTAATTCATGACCTAAAAATGCCATTCGAATAGCATCTTCAGCAGTTTGTGAACCTGCTGTATTTGGTAACAACCAGAGTTTTTCCCAGTCTAACGATTTAAGGAAACTAATATTATCTTGGTTTATATTTGTTGGTAAACGTCGGATAGCAACTGTAACAATTTCGCACTCACTTGTTTTAATACTTTTTAGAGCATCTTGACTTGTTCTATATTTCCCAGTCCCTAACATTAAGCGCGAAGAAAATGATTTACCCCCAATTTTTAAAGGATCAAAGATATTTTTCATATTTTTCTATAATTTTAGTTTATTTTAAACTCCCCAGGTAGGACTTGAACCTACGACCAATCGGTTAACAGCCGATTGCTCTACCACTGAGCTACTGAGGAAATACCTATTACTCAGATGTTATCATATCTTTATTTCTAATTCAAGATAATAACGTAAAAAAATTTTAAAAATTTTTTACGTTATTTGTTTTATTTAAAACTAAAAATCTTAAAACATTTGAATCAAATTTTAAACTACTCGAAAAATTTTCTATACGTTTTGGAATGCTTGAAAAATTAATTTGGATAAAATTCCCACGTTTTTGATCTGCAATCTCATAAGCTAAATCTCGTTTACCTCGTGAAATTACTGAAATTTCTGATGCATTTAATTTTCGTAAAGTCTTAGCGTAGTTAAAAGCCCAAGTTTTTAATTCATTATCATTAAATTCTTCTGTTAAAAGAATCATCATTTCGTATTTTATTGTTTTTGACATAAAAAGCATTAGTATGAAATTAAAAATATAGTACTTGAGATTTATGAATAATGTCAAATTTTATTCAATAGTGAATTAAAACTTTCTTATTAAATTTTATTATGATTAATAATTTCAAAGCATTTAATTATTAATCATAATATTAGATAAAACTTATTTTTTCTCTTTTCTGATTAGTAACTTTTTGAAAGTTATTATCTTTTTACACCTTTGAATTTCTAAAAAGAAAGATACTTAAATAGTTAATTTTTAAGTAAAATAGTAGATTATAAAACTAATGATAGAAATAATTTTTATTGGAGAAATTTAATGGATTGGAATATTACTCAAAATTTTTCATCGAATATTGTTTTTGGTATTTTACTATTTGCGATGATTACCTACTGGATTAGTTTATCTCTTTTTAGAGGATCAAAAAATCTAATACAAATTGGAAAATTGAGTGCAATTATAGCAAATATTTTGTTGTTTTTTATTCTGTGTTCAAGATGGATTGTTGCTGGTTATTTTCCATTAAGTAATCTTTACGAATCATTATTATTTTTAACTTGGACACTATTAACTATATATTTATACTTAGAATTTAAAACAAAAAGTAAATTATTAGGGGCTATTTTATTGCCTATTGCTTTATTAATTAATGGGTTTGCTAATTTAACCTTATCGGCTGATATGCAAAAATCAAGTCCATTAGTCCCGGCCTTACAATCAAATTGGTTAATGATGCATGTAAGTATGATGATGTTAAGTTATGCAACATTAATAATTGGCTCATTATTATGTATTTTATTTCTTGTGCTTTCAAAATTACAAGATGTTGATTTACAATTAGTAGATGAATCAACATCTGTAGTGTTTTACAATAATATTTTTGATTATTACGAAGCTAAAGTTTTTTTAGAAGAAAATAAATCATCAGATTCAAAAGTATTACCTTTTGAAGAAGATATTCAAGAAATTGCTTTTTTAAAACTTTTAAAAAGTTTAGATAATTGGAGTTACAGAATTATTGGGTTAGGTTTTCCTTTTTTAACTATAGGAATTATTGCCGGAGGAGTTTGGGCCAATGAAGCTTGGGGTTCTTATTGGAGTTGGGATCCAAAAGAAACTTGGGCATTAATTACATGGCTTGTATTTGCTACTTACTTGCATTCTCGTATTACAAAAGGGTGGGAAGGAAAGAAAACAGCAATCTTAGGTGGATTAGGATTCTTTGTTATTTGGATTTG